AGAAAGCGTACCAGGCTGCGCCGGATTTCAAACGTTTTCGCTTTAACCATGCTATTAGACCTACTTTAGTGGTTCATAGAGAATCAAAATTTATTTACCAAAAACTCGCGAAATGCTATGGTTCTTCCATATGATTTCTGAAATTATTCAGAAGTAATTCGCGGGATTACGCACCTTTTTTAGTTATAACTAAAAAAAAGTGCAGCTGGTCGGATCCAGCCCCCTTTTTGAAAAAAAAAAACAACTCGCACACACTCCCTTTCCAAAAAAGATCAATACACCAAGCACTGCACTTAGATTTATTGGATTTGTTGCTAAAATATCGGTATTAAACCCGAAACTCCCGGCGGATGACCAGTAACCCAAATAAACAACAGACTCGGTTACGTTTTTCATATGATCCCCCTAGAATAAAAAAGGCAAACAAAGTTCTTTTTGGATCACTTCGCCCCTCTTTCTAAACCTAAACAGTGTAAAAAATCGATTCGATATAGAACTCGATTTTACTTTTTCAATTTCCACTACGAATGAGAATTAGATACTCACTCGGACTTATGTTACTTGTTAAATAACCCGTGTTTGTTGAAACATTTCAGTTCTATTGGACTAAGATAAGAAGAGGAAGGAAAAAGTAAGGTGATATGCAAACACCCCCACCCAAAATCTGTCCTTCCTGGAAATTGGGCATTATTTTAATTCTTAATTAATATAAGGAATTATAGGAAGGAAATTTTAGATGGGAAGGGAAGGGTGGGGGAGTAAAAAAAGGTAGTTTTTAGTTAGATTTCTAGGATTAGATTAAACAAAGGGATTTGCAAATAAAAGCGCTAATGCTACAACTAGTCCATAAATTGTTAAAGCTTCCATGAAAGCCAGACTAAGCAATAAAGTACCTCTTATTTTTCCCTCCGCCTCGGGTTGTCTCGCAATACCTTCTACAGCTTGGCCCGCAGCTGTACCCTGACCAACTCCAGGTCCAATAGAAGCAAGTCCGACGGCTAATCCAGCAGCAATAACGGAAGCAGCAGAAACCAGTGGATTCATTAGAAGTTCCTCACACCAAAATAAAGAAATGGTTAATGATACAAGCAACCAATGAATTAGAACTCCATTTTTTCATCACTAAAATGGATCCAGGCGAAGTAACTCATAACTCTGGTGTGAAGTTACACAACTTTACTTCGTCGGTTGCTTTATCCCGACTTGTTCTTTCTATTCTTTCTTGATTTCGTTGCTTATTCAATTCACAGTCACATACGAAACAGAAGTAGTTCTATTGATGAAACCCCCGTCTAAATTCTAAATTCATAGCAATAAATAAAATTAGATCCCCCCTTAGGTCATATATACCTAATCCATTATCACATATACAAGTCCGCCTTGGATAATGTAAACCTACTATTCCTATCTTAGAGTCAATCAGATTATAGAATACGTCTTCGAAAAAAGTTAACTTATAATAATTAGATTAGAAATACCTAGGGCACCACCCGCTCCCCTACCACCTTAGTTTTTAGGAATCGAGTTTTTTCCTCTTTTATTCCTTTTTTCATTTCATTATTCTAGAAAAATAGACGAATTCATTAGATCGAATCATTGCAGAACAATCTTAGTATTTGATTTATTTAAGCTCATGCAATTCCAATTTTTTTTAAAACAAACAATGCCCTAATATTAGTATTACTTTGCTTTTATCGAAGCTAAAAAGCTTATTTCAAAATCAAAAACATGTCAATGATGACCCTCCATCGATTCTCCTATATAAGCCGCAGCTAAAGTTGCAAAAATAAGAGCTTGAATACCGCTTGTAAATAATCCAAGGAACATGACAGGTATCGGAACCACTAAAGGTACTAAAGAAACAAGAACAACAACTACTAATTCATCAGCTAATATATTCCCGAAAAGTCGAAAACTAAGTGATAAAGGTTTTGTGAAATCTTCTAAAATATTAATAGGTAAAAGAATTGGAGTTGGTTGAATGTATTTACCAAAATAACCCAATCCCTTTTTGCTAAGACCCGCATAAAAATATGCTAGTGACGTGAGTAAAGCTAAAGCAACAGTAGTATTTATATCATTCGTAGGTGCAGCTAACTCTCCTTCAGGTAACTGTATCAGTTTCCAAGGTAAAAGAGCCCCGGACCAATTCGAAACAAAAATAAACAGAAACAGAGTTCCAATAAAGGGAACCCAAGGACCATATTCTTCTCCAATCTGAGTTTTACTCACGTCTCGAATGAATTCAAGAATGTATTCGAAAAAATTCTGACTGCTAGTCGGAATAGTTTGTGGATTCCGAATAGCGATAGCGGTTGAACCTAATAAGATAGCAATTACAACCCAAGAAGTGATAAGTACCTGGGCATGCACTTGGAAACCCCCGATTTGCCAATACAAATGTTGGCCTACTTCCACACCGGATAGAGCATAGAATATGTTGATGGAACATGATAGAACGTTCATATTGCCCTCTGATAGAAATAGAACTTGAAAAGGAATTATTTTGATTCAATCGTCGCTTTTTAAAATTTTATATTTTGTATATCAACAAATCACACAATATCCCCATTAATTTTTCTTTTTTCATTCCCCAGATCCGTATAAGCAATTCGAAAAAGGTACAAAAGTAATTTTCTCTTATTATAAATCATATAAATCAAGGTTTTCATATATATCTCGAACGACCCTCACAAATAGCAAATACTAGTTTGTTAAGAATTACTCGGATCGAAGCTATAGCGTCATCATTCGCTGGAATCGAAATATCTGCAAGATCGGGGTCACAATTTGTATCAATTAAACAAATCGTTGGAATTCCCAAAATGATACACTCTCGAAGAGCCGTATCTTCTTCTTGCTGATCAATGATGATTACAATATCGGGTAAACCTGTCATATATTTAATTCCACCCAGATATGTTTGCAAGTGCGATAATTGTCTCTTCAACATAGCTGCATCTCTTTTCGGAAGACGGTTGAGCCCCCCCATTTTTTGTTCCATTCTTAAATCCCGGAACTTATGAAGTCGTGTTTCTGTCGTGTACCAATTTGTTAACATACCGCCGAGCCATTTTTTATTAACATAATGACATCGAGCCCTTATTGCAGCTCGGGCTACCAAATCGGCTGCTTTTTTCTTTGTCCCAACAATTAAAAATTGGTTTTCCTTACTTGCTGCATCAAAAACTAAATCACAAGCTTCTGATAAAAAACGAGCCGTTCTCATAAGATTTATAATATGACTACCTTTACGCTTTGCAGAGATATAAGGTGCCATTCGCGGATTCCACTTTCTAGTACCATGACCAAAATGAACTCCCGCTTGCATCATCTCTTCCAAATTGATGTTCCAATATCTTTTTGTCATTTCTCTCCACACTTCCTCTTTTTTTTTTTAAGAGACGGCGTACCCCGAAATAAAATAAATAATTGTTCCGATGGAACCTTCACTTCTACCGGAGATTGGCCATTGAGACACAATCCACCAGGGCTCCTTTCTATTTGTATTCCTGGTTCTTTTTCTTACTTATTCTATTTTATTTTTATATTTATTAATTTATATTTAAATTATCAAATGGCCGGATCAACTATAGACTAGTTAAAAACTAGTTAAAGGGGATGAATCCGCTCTTAGAAATCATTAAATCCCCTTCTGATTGATGTATCATGGGAATTCTTTGAAATGTAAGAATGAAATAAATCTCTATGGTGGAACAAAATATTTTTCATTTTCCCCTCAAATAAATTTTTATTATTTTGGGGCCTTGAACGACGTACTAATTCTTTGAATCCGGTACCAACGGGTATCAGACTGCCCAAAACAACGTTTTCTTTTAGGCCTTTCAACCAATCTATACGACCTCGTAGAGCAGCTTTTGCTAAGACGCGAGCGGTTTCTTGAAAACTCGCTTCAGATATGAAACTTTGAGTATTCAGAGATGCTCTTGTTATTCCCAATAAAATAGCTCGGTAACAGATTGCTTCGTCCAAAGCACGCCCCGTTCGTTCCGCTCGCAACAATCCTATTAGTTCTCCGGGTGAAAAAACATTAGACATTCCATCTTCTGAAACTAAAACTTTTGATGTTATTTGACGTACAATAATTTCGATATGCCTATTATGAATCTGCACGCCCTGGGATCGATAAACCTTTTGTATTTTATTAACCAAAGAAATACGACTTTGTGCTATAGTTAGTTCGACACCAATCAAGAATCCCCAAGGAAGTCCAAGAATTCTTGTTATATGCTCGTTCCAACCCTCAACTCTCTTTTCTAGGTTCATTGATATTGAATCAATCGAACGTACTTCCAAGACTTGTTCCACTTTTGGAAGACCCTGGGTTATATCACGAGATCTTGATTTTTCATATATAAATGTAACTAGAGTATCTCCCGTATAAAAGATTTCTCCATAATGTCCATGAACAGTTGCTCCTGGCGTGGCTAAAGAGGGTTTAGCTGATCTAATTATTATAGAATCAACTTGAACAATTAAAACTTGGCCCGACTTTAGGTGGGATCCGTTTTTCGCTGTACATGCAGTTTCACAAATAAACTGCCCAAGACTAATTATTGTGGGTCTGTCTTCACAAAAATGACAATCGATAAAATACCAATTCAAATAAAATGGATTCCAAAATTTTTTACTGCATAGATCGGGATTCGAAATCCTTCGATTTTCATCCATTAAATAATATTGAATTATGTCAAAAGTCTGTTTTAAATTGTCAAGTTGAAAATATTTCATTACCAAAATTTGATTATGGGTTAGTAAACGGTCAAAATGCGTAATTGGAAGGACTATTCCTAAGGAACCCAATGGTCTCAATTTCCTAACTGAAACTATGGGGGGGTTTCGTTTAAGTGCTTCTTTTATTCCATTGTGATATTTTCCACTGTTGAACGGCCCCATTTGAAAACAATTGGCTGATGACAAAATTATCAAAGATTGATCTTCGTTATTTCTCTTCAACAAGGTACGAATAGTTACTTGAT